ATATCATAAAAATTATTAAAAGGGGGTCCCGCAATTATAGGAATTGAAATCGGGAATTGAATTCATTATAGGGCTTACTCTTTTAGAAGATGCCATGCCGCCACTCGGACTCGAACCGAGATGCTCTAGCACTGCTTCCTAAGAGCAGCGTGTCTACCTATTTCACCATAGCGGCTTATTCGAAATCATAATAACCTATTTTTATTCAATCGTCGAGATTGAAGGAGTTAATTAAATGCAATATTTTTTTAGGAAACCATTAAATTGATGAATAAAAACTTGTTTAAGAATTAGGGATTTAAACGTTTTCGTTAATAATATTTATTATCTTTTTATTTATTATTTTAGAATGTCAATTTTATTTAACTGAACTAAAAATGTAGTTTTTCGTAAGTTATTACTTTATGTTTTCCTAAAACAAAAATGTTACGGTTGGAACTAGATTATTTTGACTTCAATCCATAGATAGAACTAAAAACAATGTTCTGTCTCGTTTGCATTTTTTAATGATTCATTTATTTTATCATTTATTAATCTAAAATAAAAAAATAATTTCATCGATGAAATATAATTTTTATATAACACAATTTCAGCGATACACTCAAGGGGTTTTTGTAAATATTTGCATAGTTAGTTTTATATGAATTTTTAGGGTTTTTCGTTGTGTAGAGAATTTGTGTTAAGATTTAGCAACCCGATTAAGTTAGGTATTAGTATGGGTGTATCAATTATATAACAATATTTTATATTTCTATCGAAATTGTACCGTACTTCAAAAAATACTTTATAAATTTTTAAATTAATATATATTATATCTTTGATATATATTATATTTTGATCGATCTTCCAATCGAACCATAGGATCTAAAACAGATCACTCAAAATTGGCACATTCGTCATATAACTACCTCAAAATGTAAAAGGGGATTTTATTAATTAAATTGGGTTAAAGAGTTTATATAGTGATAATAATTTAGAAAAATAATGATTTAGAAGATTATAAAACATATTTAAAACTAAATCAATTAGTTTCAACGAACCCTTCTTTTAATATATAATTATAATATTAATATATAATTATAATATATATTAAAAAATAAATTTATTTTTATTATTGAGTCAAGTCGATGGGGAAAGTGAGAATCCCCATCCTGAAAATTATAAAATATACTAAAACGAAAGGTGAACCCTTGCGCTTGCATTTATCCTTTTTTCAAACAAAAAAGTACCATTAATTTTTCGAATTAAGTAGACAACAGAATTCTTATCTATATCAGAAATGAAAGAAAAAAGACGCCTTCTAAATTAAAACATTATGAAACTAATTATTTTTATTTATTATTTTATATAAATATAAATTTATATTATTTTACTATTATGATGTTAATTAAAATTCTTATAACTTATAAATCTTATAAAAAAATTAGAAACAAAATTAGATTACTTTTCTAATTAGACCGATTCAGATTTTTTATTGTATTGTTTGATTACTATTATTTATTTGTTACACAAAAAAAACTTTTAGAACTCCCGGTAGAAAGAGATTTCGCTAACGAAAAAGCTTTCAATGCTGCCCGATATCCCTTCCTTTTCCAAATATTTTTACGAATCCGTTTTTTTGAAATAGAGGTGCGTTTTTTTGGAACTGCCATTAAAAAATTATAATAGGTTCTTCGGTTGGATGTGAAAGACATCTATTGTTCAAAATAAATTTTTCTTTACTGTTCTCTATCTATTTATTCTCTAAATTATACTCCCTTCATAAAAAAGGGGGGTGTGTAAAAATCGCATAAAATATTACTAACAACAATCCCCTATGCCAAATAGAATTGATTGAAGTTGATAAAATACAATACAAACAAAAAAGAAAAGATTGTGCGTTTAGTTTTCTTTCTATTTTCGTCGTGTTACATTTATACATGTAATAAAATACATCAAAAGTTTAATAACCCAACCCCTCTATCGCTTAATTAAAAAACTTTAATAATTTTCTATTATATTAATTTTAATTAATTTAATTGGTCAAACTCGAAGAAAGAGTACACCCAACTTTAATTCTCAAATTCGAGTGGGACTAGTAGTTAATCTGTTAAAGGATACAAAATATATAATTTTTTATTATTAAAGGCATTTTATTTGCCCTTTTTTTTTATTTTACATAAAATAAAGTGTTGGATATCATAGCATTTCCTACAAATAGCTTTTATTGTAATGGAAGACAATCAATTAGTTACAAAACAAATTGTTTAATGATTCTGAATAACCGAATTACAATTACAATAAATAGTTTTTATGGGTCAAGTTATGCGCTTTATGATTCATACCAAACACTGTTTTTGGTGTAATTATTTATCCTCGCTCTATAGATATAAAAGATATAAATAAATTATTGTAATACGTAATAATTAGAATGCAAATTTTATTTAAGTTTTATTTTATATATCTTAATTTTTTTTTATTAACTGACCCCTTTCAACAGAAAACAAATAAGAACCGGTGA